GTTGGTCTAGCAGAAACAATTCGAGGATTTCAATTGATCCTTTCCGGAGAATTAGATGGTCTTCCTGAACAGGCCTTTTATTTGGTAGGTAATATCGATGAAGCTACCGCGAAGGCTATGAACTTAGAAATGGAGAGCAATTTGAAGAAATGACCTTAAATCTTAGTGTACTGACCCCTAATCGAATTGTTTGGGATTCAGAAGTGGAAGAAATCGTTTTATCTACTAATAGTGGTCAAATTGGCATATTATCAAATCACGCCCCTATTGCCACAGCTGTAGATATAGGGATTTTGAGAATACGCCTTAACGACCAATGGTTAACGATGGCTCTGATGGGTGGTTTTGCTAGAATAGGCAATAACGAAATCACTGTTTTAGTAAATGATGCGGAGAAGGGTAGTGACATTGATCCACAAGAAGCTCAGCAAACTCTTGAAATAGCGGAAGCTAATGTGAAAAAGGCTGAAGGAAGGAGACAAAAAATTGAGGCAAATCTAGCTCTCCGACGAGCTAGAACACGGGTGGAGGCTATCAATCCGATTTCATAACTAGTTGGTACGTTCGAATAATAAAAAGAAGTTCTCTTTCTAATCCTATTTAGATTCTGTCGGGTGAATACAATCAAATACAATCAAACAGAATCCAATTCTGATGTAAAAATTCAAATTCAAAAATGAAATAGAAAAGATACAAAATTAAAAAATAAATATCACTAAAGGTGGGTCGTAAACCTTATTAGATACCATTAACTCTGGTATCTAATAAGTTTTACCTACTATTGGATTTGAACCAATGACTCCCGCCGTATGAAAGCAGTACTCTAACCACTGAGTTAAGTAGGTCATTTATCATCCCAAAGAGAACCAAATGAAACCCATCCTGTCGATGGATTATAAATATCATTTTACTTATAAGCAATACTAATCTAAGGAATACCACTCAAAGAGATCAAAGATTGTTGATGTTGGATCATGGAATATTTATCTTGACAAGAATTTATCTACATGGTAAAATATGTATCACAAGCACTAAGGGCTATAGCTCAGTTGGTAGAGCAACTCGTTTACACGCGCGCCAATGTTTTTCAAGGGGGTTCATCATACAATCAGAAAAATTGATCTTGTTGAGAAATCAATGTCTTACTCCATAACTTTGAGGGAACCATAGCCTGACAAAAGGTTCGGTCCAATTTGGACGCCCATTTAGGAGGTGCCAAACAGACCCATCATTGATTTGAGATCTTGATAAGGTGAATACCCAGTCTATTCAATGCTAGCCATAATGAGTATAAGGACCTCAAAAAAATCTCTTTTCGTCATATGAACTTTAAGGTGTATGAAGTTTCATATTTGATTTTTTAAGTAGAACGATAGAGACTTCATTTAACTTAAGTTGATCTAGGCCAGAGACAGACCTACGTCAAGATAATCCCACCCTTGAAACACTTTGGTAATGCTCCCAAATAATGAATCAGAGCACATGGAGCCATTTCCTTATCTTTTTTTCTGTCAAGAAAAAAAATGGCAGACTAACTGATATTTATATCAGTTAATGAAAGAGCCCAATGCAAAAAAAATGCATGTTGGGTCTTTGAAACAGTTCAGATCATTTTAATAATAATAAGTTTGATCTGTTTTACCGAGAAGGTCTACGGTTCGAGTCCGTATAGCCCTATAAAAATGAAAAAAAAAATTGTATAATTTTAATTTCTTCATTATTATTTATTGCTTGTAACTTATTATTTATTGCTTGTAACTAAGTTAAATCCAATTATTCCTATAAGTTTACTCACGGCAATCGTTTAAGCAGATGAAAGAAAAAACGCATATCAATGGATCCAATCGATATTTATTTTTTCAATTGCAGATAAACAAACCAACCTTTCGTCATTAATCTTCGGAGGCGAATTACATATTCATATCCACAATAAAAGAATTAGTGAGACTTCCTTTCTTTTGATATCCCCAATCTTATTGAATTTTGTTGAATTTTGGAAGTAAAATCATTTCACGGACCTGGTGAAATGAAAAACTACGAAGAGGAATTCACATGGATTTAGGAAGGGCCTGCTGTATTTGTGTACAAGCTAAAGTTTTTTGAAAAACGAATATCTTTGGTCACTTTCATTGTCAAATAGGCTTTTCCTTCGTATACCTTACTTACCTCGACCTATCGAAGCACAACACAAAAAGGGTAGTCTTCTTTTTCTGTATTCAACCAAGAAAAACCCCTCCACCTGGATTCGAATCCTAATACTATTATTAAATATTAAATAATAATAAAATAATAATAAAAGGAATATACCAACACAAGATCTTCTAAATCTTGAGATGGAAATTTCTATACATTCTCTTCTATTTGATTACTTGTTCTATTCTAAATCACTAAGAAAAAAAAAGGAAAATAAAGACCTCCTGATTCTATTTATAGAAAAAAATAGAAATCTTTAAAGAATTTCTAATTAAAGAAGAAATAAGATAAGTAATTAATTTAGAAT